CCCGTTGCGATAATGTTGATCGTTTATTTGATGTCAGGGGCATTCGGAGTTTCATCTCTGATGACACTTTTTTAGTTAGGGATAGTAATGGTGACAATTATTCCATATATTTTGATATTGAAAATCATATTTTTGAGATTGACAACGATCATTCGTTTCTAAGTGAACTAGAACGGTCTTTTTCGAGTTATATTAATTCTAGTTATCTGAATAATGGGCCTACGAGTGCCAATCACTACTATGATCATTACATGTATGATACTAAATATAGTTGGAATAATCACATTACTAGATGCATTGACAATTATCTTTATTCTGAAATCAGTATTAATAGTTACATTTCAAGTGATAGTGAAAATTACAGTAAGAGCTATATTTATAGTTACATTTTTAATGAAAACGTAAATGATATTGGCATTGCAAGTTCCAATATAAAAACTAGTGCAAATGAAAGTGATTCCCATGAAAGCGATTCGCATGAAAGTGATTCCCACGAAAGCGATTCCCATATGCGAGGAAAATCTAATGATCTCGATATAAATAAAAAATACAGGCATTTGTGGGTTCAATGCGAAAATTGTTATGGATTAAATTATAAGAAGTTTTTGAGATCAAAATTGAATATTTGTGAACAATGTGGATATCATTTGAAAATGAGTAGTTCAGATAGAATCGAACTTTCGATTGATCCAGGCACTTGGGCTCCCATGGATGACGACATGGTTTCTGTGGACCCCATTGAATTTCATTCGGAGGAGGAGCCTTATAAAGATCGTATTGATTCTTATCAAATAAAGACAGGGTTAACCGAGGCTGTTCAAACAGGCATAGGTCAATTAAACGGTATTCCCATAGCAATTGGGGTTATGGATTTTCAGTTCATGGGGGGGAGTATGGGATCCGTAGTAGGCGAGAAAATAACCCGTTTGATCGAATATGCTACTGATAGATCTCTACCTGTTATTATAGTGTGTGCTTCCGGGGGAGCGCGTATGCAAGAAGGCAGTTTGAGTTTGATGCAAATGGCAAAAATATCTTCCGCTTCATATAATTATCAATCAAATAAAAAGTTATTATATGTATCCATCCTTACATCTCCTACAACCGGTGGAGTTACCGCTAGTTTTGGTATGTTAGGAGATATTATTATTGCCGAACCTAATGCCTACATTGCATTTGCGGGTAAAAGAGTAATTGAGCAAACATTGAATAAGACAGTACCTGATGGTTTACAAGCGGCTGAGTATTTATTCCATAAAGGCTTATTCGACCCAATCGTACCACGTAATCCTTTAAAAGGTGTTCTGAGCGAGTTATTTCAACTTCACGGTTTCTTTCCCGTGAATACAAATTAAACCAACAAGTAGAACATTAAAATGAAATTCGTTTATTTCTTTTTGGTGAATAGAATTCGTATTTAGTTTATTGTAATTGTAATCTATTGTAATCTAAAGTAAAAACCAAAGAACGGGGGCTTATTTGAGGGCATAAGATCTAGTATAAAGGATCAGAAGTTTCGGATAATTACTTTTATTTTATTATTAGTTTTTCCAGATATATTTTTTATCTCTATTCATGATTAGTGATCGAGAAGACTCTATCAACAGGATAAAAGAGTTAATTCTTTCTTCCCTTCCTTAAAATTAGGAAAAGAAAAAATGAATGTTTCCTTCTTACGTATTTTCTTTATTATAGATATTGAATAATTCAAATATAGAAAATATAGAATTGAAATCCTGTATTTTTATATATCCCCCGATAATTCCCATTCCTATTTTACTAGGAATCTGCCGCGGATCGGGTTCATTAGAAATCCAATTCTTTGCGAACTTGTAAGAAACGCCTTTGTTTTTTATTAGAAGATAAGTAGATAAAGAACAAGAATAAAAAATAGAAAGGAAAGGGGAATGGGTACACTTATTTAATTCTATATTTCTTGGACCTATTATTATATACTTATAATCGATATACTTATCATAAGATATCTTTATAACAGGTACAAATATTAAATCGAGGTATCTAGTCTATGGCAACTTTCAACTTCCCCTCTTTTTTTGTGCCTTTAGTGGGCCTAGTATTTCCGGCAATTGCAATGGCTTCTTTATCTATTCATGTTCAAAAAAACAAGATTGTCTAGGACCAAATCTCATGAATTTTTTTTTAAGAATTTGACTTGGATCATAATATGAATATCCATTTATTTTATTGGAATATGGTACAACCCGTGGCTTCTTCCAAACACATATAAGTGAAAGGCGGTTATGCACGTGAAAACCCTATATCCTATATATGGATATACATATAAATGCATTATAGCTATTTTCAAATGGATCGGCAGATGCCTGAAAAGGAAAGTCAATGTATCTATATGTACGGATATTTCTATAGTCGGTCATATGGCGGGGTTGTTTTTTTTATCGAACGGATTCTATGAATTATTCCTAATGATTTATACGTATCATAATAGTGCTAGTTGATGAGAGTTACTTTGGGAACAAAAACAGAAAGTCAAATGAATTTGGGTTATTTTCTCAATTCCAATAAAATGTAACTGGATCTATTATGAACTGGCGATCAGAACGTATATGGATAGAACTTATAACGGGATCTCGAAAAGCGAGTAATTTATTCTGGGCCTGTATCCTTTTTTTAGGTTCACTAGGATTCCTGTTGGTTGGAACTTCTAGTTATCTTGGTCGGAATCTGATATCCTTATTTCCGTCTCAGCAAATCATTTTTTTTCCACAGGGAATCGTGATGTCTTTCTATGGGATCGCAGGTATGTTCATTAGCTCCTATTTGTGGTGCACAATTTTGTGGAATGTAGGTAGTGGTTATGATCAATTCGATAGAAAGGAGGGAATAGTGTGTATTTTTCGTTGGGGATTCCCTGGACGAAATCGTCGCATCTTCCTTCGATTTCTTATGAGAGATATCCAGTCGATTAGAATAGAGGCTAAAGAGGGTCTTTATCCTCGTCGTGTACTTTATATGGAAATCAGGGGTCAGGGGGCCCTTCCGCTGACTCGTACTGATGAGAATTTGACTCCACGAGAAATTGAACAAAAAGCTGCTGAATTGGCCTATTTCTTGCGCGTACCAATTGAAGTATTTTGAAATGAACTAAAGAATGCACGTTTCCCCACACTGGGGAAGGGGCTCAGTAATTGAATCCTCTTTGTTATATTATAGCACTCGTGTTTCATAAAAATACCAGATTGGATAGAGTCTAGCTAAGAAGCCGCTTCATTAACAATTCACTGATTTGATTCAAAATGACAAAAAAGAAAGCATTCGCTCCCCTTCTTCCATATCTTGCATCTATAGTATTTTTGCCTTGGTGGATCTCTTTCTCATTTAATAAAAGTCTGGAATCTTGGGTTATTAATTGGTGGAATACTAGTCAATCTGAAGCTTTTTTGAATGATATTCAAGAAAAGAACGTTCTAGAAAAATTCATAGAATTAGAAGAACTCTTTCTTTTGGACGAAATGATAAAGGAGTACCCGGAGACGCAGATACAAAAGCTTCGTATAGGAATCCACAAAGAAACGATACGATTGGTCCAGATGCACAATGAGGATCATATCCATACCATTTTGCACTTCTCGACAAATATAATAAGTTTTGCTATTTTAAGTGGTTATTCTATTCTGGGTAATGAAGAACTTGTCATTCTTAATTCTTGGGTTAGGGAATTTCTCTATAATTTAAGCGACACAATAAAAGCCTTTTCTATTCTTTTGTTAACTGATTTATGTATTGGATTCCATTCGCCTCATGGTTGGGAACTAATGATTGGTTTTGTCTACAAGGATTTTGGATTTTCTCATAATGATCAAATTATATCTGGTCTTGTTTCCACTTTTCCAGTCATTCTAGATACCATTTTTAAATATTGGATCTTCCGTTATTTAAATCGTGTATCTCCCTCACTTGTAGTGATTTATCATTCACTGAATGACTAAAAAATAATCCACTAATATGAATTAATATGAATACAATTCTAATGTTTGTTACTTCGCCCATAAACAAAACAAACCATTAAAAATTTTACCCACTCTTTAATGTTTCTACTCATCCAGGGAATTTTTCCTGTGTTACAGTGAAATTATTCCAGTAAATAGCAGAATCGTGGATAGGAAACTATACTAGCAACCTACCTAATTTATTGTAGAAATTTTCGGGATCAATGATTGGACCATGCAAAATAGAAATATCTTTTCTTGGGTAAAGGAGCAGATGACTCGATCCATGTCTGTATCGATCGCGATGTTGATATATGTAATAACTTGGACATCTATTTCACACGCATATCCCATTTTTGCACAACAGAGTTATGAAAATCCACGAGAAGCAACCGGGCGTATTGTATGCGCCAATTGCCATTTAGCTAATAAGCCCGTGGATATTGAGGTTCCGCAAGCGGTGCTTCCCGATACTGTATTTGAAGCAGTTGTTAGAATCCCTTATGATATGCAACTGAAACAAGTTCTTTCTAATGGTAAAAGGGGGTCTTTGAATGTGGGGGCGGTTCTTATTTTACCTGAGGGATTCGAACTAGCTCCTCCCGATCGTATTTCTCCCGAAATGAAAGAAAAGATGGGTAATCTGTCTTTTCAGAGTTATCGTCCGACTCAAAAAAATATTCTTGTCATAGGTCCTGTTCCTGGTCAGAAATATAGCGAAATCACCTTTCCTATTCTTTCCCCGGACCCTGCTACTAAGAAAGATGTTTACTTCTTAAAATATCCTATCTACGTTGGTGGGAACAGGGGAAGGGGTCAGATTTATCCCGATGGGAGTAAGAGTAACAATACAGTCTATAATGCTACAGCGGCGGGTATAGTAAGCAAAATAGTGCGTAAAGAAAAGGGCGGGTATGAAATAAACATAGCAGATATGTCGGACGGACACCAAGTCATAGATATTGTACCTCCAGGACCAGAACTTCTTGTTTCTGAAGGTGAATCCATCAAGCTTGATCAACCATTAACGAG